TAATGCATGAAAGGATCCTTAAACAACCATAGATTGGCCTGAAAGGCCTTAGCAAAAGCTTCTACAAGTACAAGATGTTCTAGTTTTCCATAGAAATAGATTCGTTCAAGAAGGGTTCCAGAAGACGTTGAATATAAATGAGAAGATTGGTTACGAAGAAAGACGAAGATGGATTCATATTCACATAGATGAGAATTATATAGGACGAAGAAAAACCTTTGATTTCTTTTTGAAAAACAAGAACTGGCTTTATTTGGAGTATTCCAACTACGATACTCATGGAGAAAGAATCGTAATAAATGTAAAGAAGAAGCGTCTTTTACCCAATAGCGCAGAGTTTGAATCAATATTTCCAGATGGGCTGGGTAGGGTATTAGTATCTCCAATACATAAATTAAATGTGAAAAATTGTCCTCTAAAAAAGGGAATATTGAATGAATTGATCGTAAATTATGAGATTGAACTATTCCTTTCCTTTCTAGCGAAGATAATAATCGGAGATAAAACGGAATTTCTACAATGACTGCAAATCCTTCTGATATCATTTGAAAAGAAAAATTCTTGTTGCGTCCAAAAAATATATTTTGGTTAAAATCATTAGCAAAAAGAATCAAATGCTTCTGTTCATACTGATACATTCGCTCAATTGCACGTTTCACAATTAGTAAACTGAATTTATTATAACCTGCGTTTTCCAAAAAAACGGATCTATTTCTATTTAAACCATGATCATGCGCAAGTGCATAAATATACTCCTGAAAGATAAGTGGATATAAGAAGTAGTGTTGTTGAGATCTATTTAGCTTTAAATATCTTTGGAATTCCTCCATTTGAAATTCTAGTTGAACTAAAGGTAGAGGATTTTGGGGGTTATCAATGAAACATAGTGCGATACAGTCAAAACGAGGTATTATAGTAATAAACGAATAGATACCTCGGATACAGGTAAACTTATCAACGGATTCTCTATCCTCTCTTTTCCATTTAAACGAAAAATGTCTATTCGTATAGGATAACAAAATACTTAGAAATCCTTTATTTTTTCAACCTAATCGCTCTTTTGATTTTGGAATTTTTTTATCAATATACTGTTTCTTCTACACACATTTCTCATTTCTATTCCATAATGGAAAATGTCAATAGTTAGGATTCATAAAAAAAAAAAAAGAATCCGTTCATGGGATAATCTCTTCCCGTATCAGGCACTAATACATTTTTAACGTCTAATTAGATCGGGTAATCGTTCAAATTAAGAACAGAAGCTCGTTGCTTCTTTCCCTATAATCAATAAATTGAAGCCATTAGGGCTCTATCTCTATCCATTTATTCATCCGACCCAACTTTAAATTGAATTCATTTTGTTCCGTTTCAAAAAAGAACACAAGGGTTTGTACCTATTCGGAAAGAATGAAATATTTCTCAGAAATCTTAGTTGATCCGACATGCTATTTTTTCCATTCATTCCCTTTCAGGATCAGTCGTGGTCTTCCAAACTTTACCGATGGTATGGACGAATCCCTCGCTTCATCCAAATGTGTAAAAGATCCTAGCCGCACTTAAAAGCCGAGTACTCTACCGTTGAGTTAGCAACCCGAATAGAAAAAGTTTATGTAGATACAATCAAAAAGAAAAAGATAGATAAATGTCAAAATTTATAGACCACCTCTTAGTTCTTATGTTATCGACTTTTCAATCAAAACCCCTATTCTTATTATATCTTAGTTCAAATTATATTCTATTAAAGAGAATCCAAGGAATCCCATTATTTGAATAATATAAGGTTATAAGGTAAAAATCAAACCTCTCGGACATAAATAAATTTATCTACTTATCACGATGAATTATATTTGTTCGATACACTGTTGTCAATATAAATGTTGAGAAAAGAATACAACGGAAAAACAAAATAAATTATATTTATTTCAATACTATTAAAAAAATAAAAAAGGGCTTGTGTTGGATTGGCACTATATAGCTGAAAAAGTTTAGATAAAGGAATAAAGAAGGAAGAAGTAGAAAAAATATCAGATTTATATTGATTTATTTTATTCAATCAATAATAAGTAACTAGAATAAAAAAAGGAGGATTCCTTGGTTATTACTTATTAGTAGAGTTCCAACGAAAACCGACCAATTGAAGGAACTCCCAGAATTTTCTATTTCTAGGATCAAGCAACTCGGGTTTTGTCGTTCTAGAACATGAGATTTTATAGAAGCAATGAAAAATAGATATGAGTAGAATCCAAAAAGGAAAAAATATAAATACAAAAATTTATAATTTATATAAGAATTACTACCCCTTTCTATTTCTTTATTTCCTTAATTAAATTTTTTTTGATTAGGAACAAGCTACTTAAAAACCTCCGCCTTTTTTAAAAGATCCCGAACAGTTCCTGTGGGCTGAGCGCCCTTTTCAAGGAAATATAGAATAGCAGGAACGTTTAAATAACTTTGATTCTTTATCGGATCATAAAAACCTACGTTCCGAAGATCTCTTCCTTCTCTTCGGGATCGAACATCAATTGCAACGATTCGATAGACGGCTCATTGGGATAGATCTAAGTAAATGAACAAGACCCCCCCTAGAAACGTATAGGAAGTTTTCTCCTCGTACGGCTCGAGAAAAAATGATTTGGAGTTTTGTCTACGTATAGAATTATATTTAATGGCAAAGGAGTTGATAAAATAAATTATAATGGGATTTAACTCATTTTTTTTCTTCCCCCTTCCTGAAAAAAAATCATTTGTACCCATAACTCAAGTTGGATAATTCTCAAATAGCTTAAAAGAAAAAAAATCTTTAGGCAATTTATTTCATTTTTTGAATGGTCTTTAACCCCCTCTTGTTTGTCTCATTTAATCTTTATTATTATATATTATACAGTTATTGAGACAATTGAAAAACGGCGTTTCCTTGTTCTGGGATCCTTTTTTCTTTGTTTTAAATCAGTGGGTTTAGACATTACTTCGGTGCTTCTTAATCCTTACAAAATGGCAGCAACATACCCCTTTTGTGATTTCTTTCTATCAAAGAATCATATAAACTCTCGATTCCCGCGCGATACACTTTGAATCGAAAGACTTTTATCAATTCCAACAAATTTTACTTTTGAATTAAAAACTTGACTGAATCGGATCCTTTCGATTTATATATTGATATACTTACGAAGTTGTTCCAATTTATTGATTGGTATTAACCCTAGATTCTTGCCCCCTGAAAGATGAATCCATAGTTTCTACCCGAGCTCCATCATGTTACTCTATTTTTCATTACAACCTAACAAAAATAAGGATTCTAGTGAAAACAGAACAGATGTCGGGTCAAGAGCATCTTCATTCATAGAAAAGATGGCGGATGTAAGAATAAAAATCCACACCGGATCGTGTCCTTCAAGTCGCACGTTGCTTTCTACCACAGCGTTTCAAACGAAGTTTTACCATAACAAAACATTCCTCTAATTTGGAACCCATATGGAATTGATTCAATTATGGAATCATGAATAGTCATTGGTTCCGTCGATACATAAACATTTTCATCTATACCCTTTTTTCTTCTATACAAAGATGGTAAAATTTTTTTTGAAGCAATCTTAGTAAAACCCCACCTATTATTGTATGTTATTGTATGAATGCAACACTTTACTTTTTATTAAAAAAACTAATAGAAATATAGCAAAGAATACGAATATGAATAAATGAATTCTTTTTTACTCTGCATCTTAAAGTGACTCAATATGGCCCATTTCCTACTTTTTTGAATACCAAAGATTCAACTCAAAAGCAATCATTAAAATTTTTTATAATCGAAAAAGTTTACTATTTAGATATCATTATTTGAATAAAGTTTTACAGTAAAGACTAAAAATTTGATTATCATAAAAAAATAAAAATATCTTTTCTTTTCGAATTGAACCATCAACGATTTAAGATTTAAAGCAGATAAATGAATTGAACAAAAACCCCATTTTTGTGTGAAGATAGATAAAAAAGACCGATCTAAGAGAAGATTTAGGTACTTGTTCTTTCAATTTTAATTTTATTAATAAGATAAGATGAACGAAGTAGGGGTTTTTCATACCTATCAGATAGACTGAACTACAGTCTTTATTCTGGATCCGTTACATATGTAACTTGATTCGTTGTTAATGAGATTCGGACATACACAGATATAGAGATATTTAAATGAAGACCTCCTGTTACTGTTACTAATTAAGAACTATCTAACCCACGACTCTCTGGGAATGCTGAATCAGAACAAAAAAAAGGATCCCCTTTGGGGAAAGGATACTCTCTAGGGACAAAGACAAACAAGTCCAGATTGGGCGCTTGCTCGTAATTTTTTAGTTTACCCAAACCCAGTCTTGTCTTAAGAGACGTAATCCCATTAATCCCATTAATTGAATGTAATAACCTTACTCTTGTTTAGAATAAAGAGATCCTAATAATTTTTGGCTACCCCATTTAAGTTTAATTTGAATGGATAAAGAATAAGATATAGGAAAGAAGGGCTCTTTCTTATTGTGATTCAAAATAAAATATATCGTTGAAAATTAAAAAAGATATGAGACGTAAGGTTTTTCTTCAAATTAAGTAGCTAAACCCCTTCAATATGAAGGGAATGAACATATGAAGGGAATGAACATATGATGAAAAATCCGTCATACTTTATTTTATTTTTTAATTAGTTGAATTCAACTAGGGTGTGACCTATGTTACCATCATATCTTGATCACAAACAAATATATTTAGTACTATCTGTATGTTGTGAAAAACAAAGATATGATTCATAAAAGAATATTTATAAATTATAAAAGAAACAAGAATGACATTCTATCCAATATTAGGCATTTAAACATAACGTTATTTTCAAAAGATACTTTTACTCTGATACAAGGTATATACCTGGGACGAAAGGATTCGAACCTCCGAATACCGGGACCAAAACCCGTTGCCTTACCACTTGGCCACGCCCCATCTATATTTCCATTCTACACTAATAA